TTCTGAAACAAGAAGTTCTGGTCCTGGAGGTATAATATCAACCACTTGACGTCCTTCTGAAGCATCAACTATGGATATTTCATATCCCCCCTTTTCTTTACGTGCTATTCTGCTTACTATACCAGCAGATGTAGCATTATAAACTGTATTGTTACTCTTGCTACCATCAGGATAAATCTGACCCCTTCCCCTGTTCCCACCTACATATATGGGATATTTTAAGAAGTGAACGTCTTTTTTCGTAGCAGGGTCGGGGGAAAGAATAGGAAATACGATTTCACTATATTTCTGACCGGGAACAGGACCTATCACAAGAATATTTCTTTTATTAGGACGATAACACTGAAAAGAAAGATTGCCCATCTTTTCTTTCATTTCGGGAGAAATACGATCGGGGGGGGCTAATTCAAATCCCTCAGGTAAAATAAGAACAGCTCCTACATTCAAAGCTCCCTTTTTACCATTAGCAAGAACTTGTTTAAGTTGCATATCATAAGGAATTCGAACAACTGCTTCAAATACAGTATCAGGAAGCACAGCTTGCGGAACTTCAATATCCACGGGCTTATTAGCTAAATGACAATTGGCACATACAATTCGCCCAGTTGCTTCTCGTGGATTTTCATAACCCTGCTGCGCAAAAATGGGATATGCATTTGAAATAGATGCTCGAGTTATTGCATATATCATGATCGATACATAAATGGATCGAGTCATCTGTTCTTTTACCCAAGAAAAAGTCTTTCTATTTTGCATGGTCCAATCATTGATCCCCGGAATTTCTACAATAAATTTGATAGGTAACTAGTAGAATTCCCTATCCATAAGTTTGCCATTGTATTGATTGTACTGAAAGAATTGTACTGGTGGAATATAGTATGAATACCTTGAATTGAAAAGGTAGAAGTATAAAGAATAAGTAAGATGAAAAAGGATTTCTTTATACATGAAGAAAGATTCTGATTTGATTGATATCAAAAGATCTAATGAATTATTCATTCATTGAATGATAAATTACTACAAGCGAAGGAGATACACGATTTAAAAAATGGAAGATCCAATATTTCACAATTGTATCTAGAATCACTGGAAAAGTGGAAACAAGACCAGATATAATCTGATCATTCTGAGCCAATCCAAAATCGTTGTAGATCGAACCAATCATTAGTTCCCAACCATGGGTCGAGTGAAATCCGATCCATAAATCAGTAACTAAAAGAATCGAAAAAGCTTTGATTGTATCACTTAAGTTATAGAGAAATTCCTGAATCCAAGAATTTAGAATGAAAAGTTCTTCATTACCCAGAAAAAAATAACCACTTAGAATAGCGAAACAGATTAGATTTGTAGAGAAATGCAAAATGATATGGAAATGAGATTCATTGTGTCTTTGGACCAATTGTATTGTTTCCTTGTGCATTCCTATACGAAGCCTTTGCATATGTGTTTCCGAGTACTCCTTTATCATCTCGTCCAACAGGAATAGCTCTTCTAATTCCATAAATCTTTCTAGAACATTTTTCTCTTGAATATCATTCAAAAGGATTTCGGATTGCCTGGTATTCCACCAATTAAGAACCCAAGTTTCTAGACATTTATTAAATGAGAGAGAAATCCACCAGGGCAAAAAGAGTATAGACACAAGATATGGGAGGGAAGCCAATGCTTTCTTTTTTTTCATTCTGTATCCGTGATGTGAATTGTTAATGAACCGGTTTCATTCGTCGATTCTATCTGATATTTCTATGAAGCATGAATTTTAGAACAAGAGCCTATAACTCTAACAAGAACAAGGTATCGAACCTATGGTTCTTTTCCTATTTTTGTTTTTGTGTAAGAATTGAGTCTTTGGGTCTAGAATAGAACATAGAAGAAGGGACCTTTTCGAATGAAAAAAAAAGAAGTAAATATTCTTTCCATATTCCAGAGATCTCAATTAGGCAAATTGTAACCGATTTCCTCTTCATTTCTTCCTTTCGATGAAGACTCGAAAACCCATTTGAACTAACGAATATAATTTGGATTTAAAGACGAAACCTACCGGATCCTTTCATTCTTTTCTTTCTATTTCCAAAGATTTCACTGTCTAACCGCAGCGCGGGGATAGGGTATCAATTCAAAGGCCTAAAAAAAGGAATTATGTTTTACGAAAAGAAATGTTAGGATATTTGATGAATCTATACTTATTAGACTCTTTTCTTTTTACTAGTATAAAGAATGAAGCTGGACGCCATGTGTATACAAAATAGTTTTTGTATACAAATAGTTTCTATTCTCCTTAATCTATTTTATTTCATTAGTTCTATTAGATTTTCTTAGTCCATATACGTCCTCCTGCTTTTGAGATGTATTAAGTTCCTTGTCTCATGCTGAGATTTCTTCTTCAGTTCATTTCAAAATACTTCAATGGGTACGCGCAAGAAATAGGCCAATTCGGCAGCTTTTTGTTCAATTTCTCGTGGAGTCAAATTCTCATCAGTACGGGTCAAGGGAATGGCTCCTTGGCCCCTGATTTCCATATAAAGGACACGGCGAGGAAAAAGACCCTCTCTCACTTCCATTCTAATTGATTGGATATCTTTCAGAAAGAAACGAAGGAAGATACGACGATTTCTTCCAGGAAATCCCCAACGAAAAAGGGACATTATCCCTTCTTTTCTATCAAATCGGTCATAACCACTACCTACATTCCATGAAATTGTGCACCACAAATAAGAACTAATGAATAGACCTGCGATCCCATAGAAAGACATCACGATCCCTTGTGGGAAAAAAAGAATTTGCTGAGACGGAAATACGGATATCAGATTTTTCCCAAGATAACTGGAAGTTCCGACCACTAAGAATCCTAGTGAACCTAAAAAAAGGATACAGGCCCAGCAAAAATTACTTGTTTTTCGAGACCCCGTTATAAGTTCTATCCATATATGTTCTGATCGCCAGTTCATACTATACTAGATCCAGTTGCATTCGATTGGAATTGAGAGAATAACTCAAATGGATTTGACTCGATTTTTATTGCTTTATCCCGAAGTAACTTTCATCAACTAGCAGCATTCCGACGGGAACCTTTAGGAATAATTGGTTAGATACATTGAGTTTCTATTTCAAATATCTTTCAAAAAAGATTTGCTGATGATCATTTTGAATTTAATCATTTAATTGATTAAGCTATAATCGTATATACACGCATTAATGCGTATATTATGCATCAGCATCCATAACAAAACAACTATTTTTTTTTTCGGAAAGGCCACATATCATATATCCTACCATATTACATTAAAAGAGTATCTGTATGATGATCCAGTGTTGAAAGAAATTGATGAGATTTGGTCCCATCGTATTTAAACAATCTTATTTCTTTGGACATAAAGAGATAAAGAAGCCATTGCGATTGCCGGAAAGACTAGGCCCACTAAAGGAACAAAAATAGAGGGAAAGTTCAAATCTATCATAGAATGGGTACCTCGATTTCATATTTGTACCTATTATAATAATTCTAAATTATAATTATAAAGATATATTATGATAAGTCTATCTATTAGAAAGAATATTAAGAGAATCTTAATATGAAGTCTTTCATAAGAAATCACGAATGTAGAACTAAATGAAGTGTACCTATTCCTCTTTCTACAAGAATATGTATGAGAATCCGCTTTCAGAAATTGGATTCTTCTTCTCCCATCCTTATCTTCATCGTCTTTCTATCTTTAAAAACAAAAAAGGTGTTTTGAAAGATAAAGATAGAAAAGAGTTTCTTATGAGTTCCCGACTTTAACCAATCTTATCCAACAAACAGGGATTCCTAGTGAAAAACGGGGGTTCTCGCTAAATAGAAAGAACTTCTATATTCTTCTTATTTGTTATTTGAATCTTTCTATTTTCTTTCTTTGATTTGAGATTTCTTCTTTTCTTTTTCTTTCCCGGATTTCTCGGAAGGAGAAAGAAATTCTTTTTTATCTTGTCGATAGAGGGATGCTTCTTCCTAATCAGGAAGAGAGGTAGAAGAAAAAAAGGATCCGGGGCAAAAAGTAATTATCCAAAACTTCTGACTCTTACTACACTTATAACTGATGTCCCCAAAGAAAACACCATCTTCTTAGTTTTGTTTTTTTCATTAGAATGAACTAAATGCTTATTCGCTACAAAGAAAAAGAACTGAAGCTAGTGCTATACTTCCATTTGAAAATGAAGAATTTCAATCTTTTTGAAAATCTTTTTTTAATCTTGATTCAAGGGAAGGAAACCATGTAGCTGAAATAACTCATTCAGAACACCTTTTAAAGGATTACGTGGTACAATTGGGTCGAATAAGCCCTTATGGAATAAATACTCAGCCGCTTGTGAACCGTCGGGTACTGTCTTTTTCAATGTTTGTTCAATTACTCTTTTACCCGCAAAAGCAATGTAGGCATTAGGTTCAGCAATAATGATATCTCCCAACATACCAAAACTTGCTGTAACTCCGCCAGTTGTAGGAGATGTAAGGATTGATACATAGAATAACTTTTTCTTTGATTGATAATCATATGAAGCAGAAGATATTTTAGCCATTTGCATCAAGCTCAAACTCCCTTCTTGCATGCGTGCTCCTCCAGAAGCACACACAATAATGACAGGTAGAGATCGATTAGTAGCATACTCGATCAAACGGGTGATTTTCTCACCTACTACAGATCCCATACTACCTCCCATAAACTGAAAATCCATAACTCCAATTGCTATGGGAATACTATTTAATTGACCTACGCCCGTTTGAACAGCTTCAGTTAAACCCGTTTTTCTTTGATAAAAAGAGATGCGATCTATATAAGGTTCCTCCTCTGAATGAAATTCAATGGGGTCCATAGAGACCATATCTTCATCCATAGGCTCCCAAGTGCCAGGATCAATAAAGAGTTCAATTCTATCTGAACTACTCATTTTCAAATGATATCCGCAGTGTTCACAAATATTCATTTTTGAACTAAAAGATTTTTTATAATTTAATCCATAACAATTCTCACATTGAACCCATAACTTCTTGTATTTTGTATTTATATCGAGATCATTAGATCTTTCTCTTATATTGAAAAAACTGCTACTAGTTTTGATACTAGAATTTCCACTTTCAATACTACTTATACTTTCCGTACAAATGAAACTAGAAATGTAACTGTCCATACCACTGTAAATGTCACTCTTAAGACTGATTTCAAAACGAAGATAACTATCAATGCAACTATTAATGTGATTATTCCAATTAGATTGAGTATCATACATGGAATAATAAGAGTAGTAATTACTACTCTTAGATCCACTATTCAAATAACTAGGAAAAAGAATCTCTAGTTCACTCAAAGAAGAACTAGCATTGTCAATATCAAAAATCTGATTTTCAATATCAAAATATACAGAAGAAGTGTCACCATTACTATTTCTAACTAAAAAAGTATGATCAGAGATCAAACTCCAAAAATTCCTGCTATCAAATAAATAATTGAGATAATTAATATTACTGAAACTAGAACTGTGCCAACTAGTAATCTTTTTCTCCGCATCATTTAGAATAGTTTCTTCACTTCCACTGGTATGTCCAAGAGCATCAAGACTATTCATTGATTTACTTAGTTCACACCTATGTTCTAACTTCTTGTTAGACAACATCGAATTGAACCAACATTTTTCCATAGATTCTTTCCGCCCCCTATTTTATGAAAACCTAATACTAATAGATGAATAGTCATTCGATGAAGAAGAAATCATTTTACTATTTCTTTTTTTTCTTTTTCTTTCTCATCAGAATTCAAATGAAGCATATGATTATGATCCAATCATTAAGATTGTTAATGAAAAACGAGCGAGTCTTTAAAAGATCTCCTTTTGAGGAATCTGGTGAATCATTTCAATATTATGATAGAATCTTTTCATCAAAAAAAGATATATAAAGACAGGTTTCTCTCATGTAAAACTTTCAATTCTCATCAAAAAGATACATAGTTGTTTCTTCCCATAAATTCAAAATGAATTCTCGTCTCGTAGAATCTCGTGTCATATAGTCAAATAAGAAATTGAGTTTCTATTACAACAGGGAACGAAAAAGACAATATACAGGATAGGGGTAGAAGGGATCCTTCCCTTGGCTTGATCTATGGCCTGAAACTAAGGAATATAAAATGATCCACCAATCCAATCCCAAGGATCCATAATTCAGCCTATGGATCCAACAATAAAGAATAGAATAGATAAGTTGTTTAGTCTTCCTTCGATCTTATCTTCTTATGTTTAGATTTTGTATATACTTGTATATCGTATTGTATATCTATCGTAAGGTCTGTACATATAAAAGATATATGCAAATACACAAACAAATACACAAAGACCCTCATAGTTCATACATAGTATTATAGGATTAGTATAAGATGTCTTTCTTTTTATTCGGCCCAATCTTTCTTTTCCTCAAAAAAAAGAAAGATTGGGCCAAGTTTCATTGCAATCAATTAGGAGAACAAACAGGAATTGCTAAATTATACGCGCTTATTTTGTATCTTTATCTAGCTTATCCACTGGCTCGAACTCGAATTTGATCTCTTTCCATACTTCACAAGCAGCCGCTAGCTCAGGACTCCATTTGGCAGCTTCACGAATAATATCATTACCTTCACGAGCAAGATCACGTCCCTCATTACGAGCTTGTACACATGCTTCTAAAGCCACCCGATTAGCTACTGCACCGGGTGCATTTCCCCAAGGGTGCCCTAAAGTTCCTCCACCGAACTGTAGTACGGAATCATCCCCAAAGATTTCGGTTAGGGCAGGCATATGCCAAACATGAATACCTCCTGAAGCCACGGGCAGAACACCTGGCATAGAGACCCAGTCTTGAGTGAAAAAGATACCACGACTTCGATCTTTTTCAATAAAATCATCACGTAACAAATCAACAAAACCCAAAGTCATCTCACGTTCCCCTTCCAGTTTACCCACTACTGTACCAGCGTGAATATGATCTCCGCCAGACATACGTAATGCTTTAGCTAGTACACGAAAATGCATACCATGATTTTTCTGTCTATCAATAACTGCATGCATTGCGCGATGGATGTGAAGAAGTAGACCATTGTCGCGGCAATAATGAGCCAGGCTAGTATTTGCGGTGAATCCCCCAGTTAAGTAGTCATGCATTACGATAGGAACTCCCAATTCTCTGGCAAATACCGCTCTTTTGATCATTTCTTCACATGTACCCGCAGTTGCATTCAAGTAATGTCCTTTAATTTCACCCGTTTCGGCTTGCGCTTTAAAGATTGCTTCGGCACAAAATAAGAAACGATCTCTCCAACGCATAAATGGTTGTGAATTTACGTTTTCATCATCCTTAGTAAAATCAAGTCCACCCCGTAGACATTCATAAACCGCTCTACCGTAGTTTTTTGCGGATAATCCCAATTTTGGTTTAATAGTACATCCCAATAGGGGACGACCATACTTGTTCAATTTATCTCTTTCAACTTGGAT